AAGATGTTCCGTGATATTTAAGAATAGATCTTAACTTATACAAGTTAAGAACTTGGGTTTGGGATAATTTGTAAAATACATATGCTTGTGACAAGAAGTATAAGTCACAAAAATTATGTGAATTCTTATTACTAATATTATAAAGTGACTTGTTTATAGTTGAAATAAAGTGAATTGTATTTTGATTTGTTTTATTAATTCTTTCTTGATTTGTTTTATTATTGTAAATGGATTTATCAATAATTTTTTTTGTTAATTCAAGAAAAAGTTGTATATTAATTCTGGGAATATTAATGATAGATAGAAGGATATCTATGTATATCCTTTCAGTGAAAAATTTAAAAAAATAATGTAATTTGCGGATTAATCGAGCATTTCTTCTTTTTAATATTTGCCAAATATTTTTTGGTGATTCGAATCTTTTAGCATTATAACTTGTTTTATTAGGACTAACATTTATTCCCGGAGTCACTTTTTTTTTCTCTTTTGTAATTCTTTCTATTTGATTTCGGATTGTGCTTGTTCTATCAGTTAGATCCTTCATTTTTTTTTCTGTCAGTAAATAATTCGTCCAATCTGTAAATCGAGTTCGACTAAAAGATTCATCAATTATCTGATTGTGGGTTATAGAATCTTTTTCTTTTTGAGTTTCGCTTAATTTATCTACTTCTCTCAATCTAAATAATAGAATTGGATTTACTTTTGAGAGTTCCTTTATTATTTTATTAAATAATAGAATACCTTTGATAATCCATTTTTTTGTTTTTTTTGAGATATTTAGAAATAATTTTGTTCTTTCTTTTAAAACTTTTATAACTAGAAAATACTTCTTTTTAAATTTTCCAATTTTTTTTTCGCGTTTCTTAAAAATCGGTTCAAAAAAGGAAGGCCGTTTTCGGGGAGAACCAAAAGGAAGTTCAGCTTCCATTCCCCAAACTGTTAAAAAACAAAAATCATTTTTTTGTCCTTTCTTTTTCATTCGATCTATATGAGAGGACTGTGGCTTAGATCTGTGCCAAGGTTTCAGACAGAAAGGAAATAGAATCTTTATCTGAATGCCGTCTATTAACCAATTTTTCGGAAATTCTGTTTCTGATAATTGAACACCATTATAGGTACATTTAACATGCATTTCTCTATTCCATTCCTTAAAATCCTCAGACCACTCAGGAAATTGAAAAAATAGGATACGGATAATATTTTTCGCTATTATTAATGAAGGTAATAGAATATATTTTCTAAGAGTCGATTGAATTATTAACATGGAACCTCTTATTACTTGAGCAAATGGAATGGTATCCCAGGCTTCTGCTATTTCTATCCGCGCTTTCTCCTTTCTTTTGTTCTCTTCTTTCTTGTCTTTCTCCCTTTTCTCCCCCTTTTTTATCTCTTCTTCTTTAGAATCTGAAATTTTGAATTTGGCTCCTTTTACTATCCATATCCAATTTCGAAAACTGAGTTTCATCAGTCCGGAGATATCAAAAGAAAAGGGGTGTGATTTGTCTATTCTATCCAAAAAAAGCGGGGAATGCATATTTGCTTGAAAGAGTTCTCCAATAATTGTTTTACGTCTTTGGGCTCGCATAGAACCTTTGATTATGTCTCGACGAAAATCCGATTGTTGCGAATAGCGTATCAAAGCCACTTCGTCTGTTTGATCAGGATTATTAGTATCAGTATTATTAGTATCAGTATTTCGCCGGTTATCAGTAAAAATCACTACACGTCTGGCTTTTCTTGAACGAATCTGATGATCTATTGGTACTTCTTCTTCACTTTCTCCTTCCTGTTGTTCTAATTCGTTGATTAATTTGTATGACCATCGAGGGACCTTTTTATTAATTTCTTTTATTCCAATAGATTTTTTTTTTTTTTTTTGATTAAGAAGATCACTTATAATTGCATTGAATAAAAATTTTAAAAATTTTGTTTCATTTTCTGAATCCATTCTTTTTTGTTCTTTTTCGGAAAATAAAGAAGGTCCTTTAAAATTGAAATTCGATTTTGATTCTCTATTTAGTTCACTGATTAAAGTCAAGAAATGACCAATTTCTGTTGATAATGGTTTTTTAGTAAATATATTTATTTTATGTTCAAATTCTCGGTAATCCGTATCAGTAAGAAAGAGAGTATGAAGTTTATTTGTTCCTATGAAATTTTCTATCGAAGTTTCATTTATGATTAAAGGTGAAAACTTTTTTTTGATTGTTCTACGATGTGTCCCATTCAAGAAAGGATCATATATTTTGGGCAAGTATTCTTTTTTAGTCTCATCGTTACACAACCTAATTCCTTTTTCGAACATATCCGAAGAAAGAAATTCTTTGTCTAGAGCCTTAATTCTATTTATGAACTCATTGTTTAGATTGTTACTTTTTTGTTTGTTGGTAGAAACCCAATGATTGTACAGTTCATCAGAAGAGAGTTTTTCTATTATGGACAAGGAAGTCTTTCTTTGTATCATTTTCCAAAAGGTTGATAAACTGGGCGGAAACGTAAA